TCGATTTTTTTTCATTCCCGAGGAAGTGCATATTTTACCTGAATCTTCTTCGATAATGGTACGGAACAATAGTCTGATTGGAGTAGATACACGAATCGCTTTAAATACAAGAAGCCAAGTGGGCGGATTAGTCCGAGTGGAGAGAAAAAAAGAAAGGATTGAACTGAAAATCTTTTCTGGAGATATCCATTTTCCTGGAGAGACAGATAAGATATCCCGACACAGTGGCATCTTGATACCCCCAGGAACAGGAAAAACAAATTCTAAGGAATCAAAAAAATTGAAAAATTGGATCTATGTCCAACGGATCACACCTACTAAGAAAAAGTATTTTGTTTTAGTTCGACCCGTAGTGACATATGAAATATCGGACGGTATAAATTTAGCAACACTCTTCCCCCCGGATCTGTTACAAGAAAGGGATAATATACAACTTCGAGTTGTCAATTATATTGTTTACAGAAATGGCAAACCAATTCGGGGAATTTCTGATACAAGTATTCAATTAGTTCGGACTTGTTTAATTTTGAATTGGGACCAAGACAAAAAAAGTTCTTCTATCGAAGAGGCTCATACTTCCTTTGTTGAAGTAAGTACAAATGGTCTGATTCGAGATTTCCTAAGAATTGACTTAGTGAAATTCCCTATTTCGTATCTCAGAAAAAGGAATGATCCCTCAGGCTCAGGATTGATCTCAGATTCAGATAATGTGTCAGATTACACCAATAGCAATCCCTTTTATTCCAAGACAAAAATTCAACAATCACTTAGCCAAAATCAAGGAACTATTCGCACGTTGTTAAATAAAAATAAGGAATGCCCATCTTTGATAATTTTGTCATCATCTAATTGTTTCCGAATGGGTCCATTCAACGCTGGAAAATATCACAATGTGATAAAAGAATCAATTAAAACAGATCCTATAATTCAAATTAGGAATTTGATTGGCCCTTTAGGAACAATCCTTCCATTTTTTAATTTTTATTCATTTTACTATTTAATAACTCATAATCCTATTTTGGTAACTAAATATTTGCAACTTGAAAATTTAAAACAGACTTTTCAAGTAATTAACTATTATTTAATGGATGAAAATGGGAGAATTTTGAATCCCGATTCATGCAGTAACATCGTTTTGAATTCATTCCATTTGAATTGGTATTTTTGTCATCCTAATTATTATCATAATTATTTTGAAGAAAGATCTACAATAATTAGTCTTGGACAGTTTATTTGTGAAAATGTATGTATAGCCAAAAACGGACCCCATCTCAAATCGGGTCAAGTTTTGATTGTTCAAGTTGACTCTGTAGTAATAAGATCCGCCAAGCCTTATTTGGCCACTCCAGGAGCAACTGTTCATGGTCATTATGGAGAAATCCTTTACGAAGGAGATACATTAGTTACATTTATATATGAAAAATCGAGATCCGGTGATATAACGCAGGGTCTTCCAAAAGTGGAACAAGTGTTAGAAGTGCGTTCAATTGATTCAATATCGATGAACCTAAAAAAAAGAATTGAGGGTTGGAACGAGCATATAAAAAAAATTCTTGGAATTCCTTGGGGATTCTTGATTGGGGCTGAGCTAACTATAGTGCAAAGTCGTATATCTTTGGTTAATAAGATCCAAAAGGTTTATCGATCCCAGGGGGTGCAAATCCATAATAGGCACATAGAGATTATTGTACGCCAAATAACATCAAAGGTGTTGGTTTCAGAGGATGGAATGTCTAATATTTTTTTACCTGGAGAACTAATTGGATTGTTGCGAGCGGCGCGAACGGGGCGCGCTTTGGAAGAATCGATCTGTTACCGCGCCATCCTATTGGGAATAACAAGGGCATCTTTGAATACGCAAAGTTTCATATCTGAAGCGAGTTTTCAAGAAACTGCTCGAGTTTTAGCCAAAGCTGCTCTCCGGGGCCGTATCGATTGGTTGAAAGGCCTAAAAGAGAACGTTGTTATAGGGGGGATGATACCCGTTGGTACCGGATTCAAAGGATTAGTGCATCGTTCAAGGCAACATAAGAACATTCCTTTGAAAACCAAAAAGAATAATTTTTTCGAGGGGGAAATGAGAGATATTTTGTTCCACAACAGAGAATTATTTGATTCTTCTATTTCAAAGAAGTTTCATGATACATCAGAACAATCATTTAGAGGATTTAATGATTCCTAAAAGTGGATTCATACTTTTTAATTTGAATAAAAAAACTCTTTATTTATGGTCATTTTATGTGGTAATCGAAATAAAGATAATAACGAATAGAGGGTAGGGGTTTGGATCGTGTATCGACATCGACACGGCCAATCTCCGGTAGAAGAAAATGTTCCATCGGAACAATTATTTAGTTCAGGGCAACCTCGTCGCTTTTTTTTTTTTCAAAAAAAAGCGGAAGTGGGGGGGAGAAATGACAAGAAGATATTGGAATATAAATTTGGAAGAGATGATGGAAGCGGGAGTTCATTTTGGTCATGGTACTAGGAAATGGAATCC